AATTACAAAAAAATCGAATGGAATAAAAGAAATAAGTAAACAAGTTCCTCGATGGTCGTACAAATTAATCGACGATTTAGAACAACAAGAAGGAGAAAACGAAGAGAGCGTAGGAGAAGATCATGGGATTCGTTCACGAAAAGCCAAACGTGTAGTAATCTTTACGGATAATCAACAAAATACAGATAGTGATAATAATACCAAAGACAGAACTAATCCTGATCAAGCTGACGAAGTGGCTTTAATACGTTATTCACAACAATCGGACTTTCGTCGAAACATAATAAAGGGTTCAATGCGAAACCAACGACGTAAAACAGTTATTTGGAAACTGTTTCAAGCAAATATGCATTCTCCTCTTTTTTTGGACAGGCTGGACAATTCTCTTTTTTTTTCTTTTGATATTTCTGAACTGATGAAAATGATATTTCGAAATTGGATGTGTAAAAACAAAGAATTCACGATTTCCGATTCTACTTATAACGGGGAAAAAACAAAAAAAAATGAGAAAAAAGAAAAGGACAAAAGAGACGAAGACAAAAAAGAAGAAAAAACCCAAATAGAAATAGCTGAAACTTGGGATAGCATTGTGTTCGCTCAAGTAATAAGAGGTTGTGTTTTAGTAACCCAATCACTTCTTCGAAAATATATTCTATTACCTTTATTAATAATAGCTAAAAATATTATTCGTATGCTATTTTTTCAAATTCCTGAATGGTCCGAGGATTTAACGGATTGGAATAAAGAAATGCATGTTAAATGCACCTATAATGGAGTTCAATTATCAGAAAAAGAATTCCCGAAAAACTGGTTAACAGACGGTATTCAAATAAAAATCCTATTTCCTTTTCGTTTAAAACCCTGGCACAGATCGAAGTCAAAACCCTCTCATATTGTTAACGATGGAAGGAAAAGGAAAAATCAAAAAAACGATTTTGATTTTTGTTTTTTAACAGTTTGGGGAATGGAAGCCGAACGGCCCTTTGGTTCTCCTCGAAAACGATTTTCCCTTTTTGACCCGATTTTTAAAAAACTCGAAAAAAAAATTAGAAAGTTGAAAAAGAATTTTTTTTTAGTTATAAAAACTTTAAAGGAAAAAAGGAAAGTTTTTCTAAATTTATCAAAAGAAAAAAAAACTTGGTTCATCCAAAACCTTCTATTTCTAAAAGAAATAATAAACAAATTTTTTAAATCAAAAAGAAAGCCAATTTTCTTATTTTGGTTTAGAGAAGTCTATGAATTAAATGAAACTAAAAAAGAAACGGAGTCGATAATCAATAATCGGACAATTCAAAAATCGTCTCCAAAAATTAAATTTATAGATTGGACAAATTATTCACTGACAGAAAAAAAAATGAAAGATATGACGGCTAGAACAAACGCAATCTTAAATCAAATAGACAAAATTACAAAAGAAAAGACAAAAAAAATTATAAGCTCCGAAATGAATATTCGCCCTAACAAAATAAACTATAATGCCAAAAGATTACAATCATCAAAAAAAAATTTACAAATATTAAAAAAAAGAAATGCTCGCTTGATTCGTAAATCCTATTTTTTTATAAGAATTTTGATTGAAAGGCTATACATAGATATCTTTATAGTTATCATTAATATTCCGCGAATCAATGCACAACTTTTTCTTCAATCAACAAGGAAAATTATTCCTAAATCCATTTACAATAACAACGAAAATCATAAAAGAATTGATAAAACAAATCAAAATCGAATTCACTTTATTTCGATTATAAAAAAGTCACATAATAAAAGGAATATTAGTCTTATAAATAATAATAATAAAAACAATTCAAAAATTTCTTCTGACAGATCCTCCTTGTCACAAGCATATGTATTTTATAAATTATCACAAATCCAAATTATTAATTTATATAAGTTAAAATCTGTCCTTCAATATCACGGAACATCCCTATTTCTTAAGACTGAAATAAAAGATTATTTTTGGGACCAAGGGCTATTTCATCCCGAATTAAAAAAGAAAATTTTTCTAAATTCTGCAATGAGTCAATGGAAAAAATGGTTAAGGAGTCCTTATCAATATAAATACAATTTTTATCCGATTAGATGGTATAGATTAATATGGCAAACTAAAATCAATCAAGGCTGTATGGTTCAAAAAAAATCTTTACCAAAATGGAATTTATATGAAAAAGAACAATTCAATAAAAAAGAACAATTCAAATCATTAATTCAGTACAAAAAACAAAATAATTTTGAAGCAGACCTATTATCAAAACAAAAAGAAAAAGAGAATTTGAAAAAAAGCTTTCGATATAATTTTTTATCATATAAATATATTAATCATCATGATCAGAAAGACTCATATATTTATAGATCCCTATTAAAAGAAAATAAAAAGATTTCTTATAATTCCAACCCAAATACAAGCCAATTTTTGGATATGTTAGGTAGTATTCTTATCAATAATTATCTAACAGAGGATGATATTATCGATATGGAGAAAACCCCAGCTAGAAAATATTTTGATTGGAAAATTCTGCATTTTTGTCTTAGAAAAAAAGTCCATATTGCGTACTGGATCGATACTGGAACCAAACATAAAAAAAATAATAAAACGGACCCTAATAAATATCAAATGACCGATAAAATTGATAAGAAAAATCATTTTTTTCGTAGGTTTCGCAAAGATCAAGAAACTAATCCATCTAAAAAAAAAAAAAATCTTTTTGATTGGATGGGAATGAATGACGAAATATTAAACGATCCTATATCCAATTTAGAACTTTGGTTCTTTCAAAAATTTGTCATATTGTACAAAATATATAAGATAAAACCCTGGGCAATACCAATTCAATTACTTCTTTTCAATTTTAATAGAAATGACAATATTAGTGAAAATAAAAAAATCAACAGCAAGAAAAATGTCAATCTTTTTATATCTCTTGAAAAAAAATCTATTAAATTTGAAAATAGAACGCATGAGGAAAACGAATCGGAGGACCCAGCGGATCTTCGATCAGTTTTCGCCAATCAAGAAAAAGATAGTGAAGAAGAGTATGTGGAATCGGACAGGAAAAAACGTAGAAAGAAAAAACAATACAAAAGTAATACGGAAGCGGAGCTCGATTTCTTCCTAAAAAGGTATTTATGTTTTCAATTAAGATGGGATGATTCTTTAAATCAAAAAATAATCAATAATATCAAAGTATATTGTCTCCTGCTTAGACTAACAAATCCACGAGAAATTATTATATCCTCTATTAAAAGGGAAGAAATAAGTCTGGATATTCTGATGATTCAGAAGGATTTAACGCTGACCGAATTGATGAAAAAAGGACTATTGATTATCGAACCGTTGCGTCTGTCGGTAAAAAATGATGGACAATTTATTATGTACCAAATTCTAGGTATTTTATTGGTTCATAAGAGCAACGAACAAATTAAGCAAAAATACAGGGAAAAGAGCTATGCTGATAAAAAAAATTCTACCAAATTTATTGAAAGACATCAAAATCGAATTCGAAATAGAGACAAAAATAATTATGATTTACTTGTTCCTGAAAACATTTTATCGCCAAAATGGCGTAGAAAATTAAGAATTCTAATTTCTTTCACTTCACAACCAAAAAATAGAAATAATATTCATATAAACAGATACATTTTGAATGATAATAACATAAAACACTGTAGCTACGGGTTTGATAAAAGCAAAGATTGTGATAGATATAAAAATAGCCTAATAAGTAAATTAAAACTTTTTCTTTGGCCCAATTATCGATTAGAGGATTTAGCTTGTATGAATCGATATTGGCTTGATACTAACAACGCCAGCCGATTCGGTATGCTAAGGATACATATATATCCACAATTAAAAATTCGGTAAGGGTACATTTTTGATGTATATATCATAACGTTCTGATCTAATATAAGAAAAGAGAGAAGTGGACACATGTATTTTTTACATTCCCTATTCCGGTCTGATATATGTACGTATCAAGTCGATTTTAAAATTCATTAATTCATTTTTTTTTAGGTATAAATTTTTCGCTTTTGTAAGAAAAGAAATATACTATCTTTTTTTCTCTGTAGTCGAATAAAAGAAAATTGGATTTATTAATAAAAAATTTGATTTAACAAAAGCAAGAATTACTAATGAAGTAAAGATTATTGTGTATATAAAATTTAAATACACTGAAATTATTATATTATTTAGCTATTAATATATTCTATATTCCTATTCTATAATTCCATTTATTAATATATTCTATATTCCATTTTAATTACATTTTCAATTCTTTTTATTATTACTGATCAAGAAAAATATCTTCATTTAATATTTAATAAAAGAGGGGCTTTCATTTTATGGTAAAAAATTCATTCATCCCAGTTATTTCACAAGAATTAAAAGAAGAAAACAAAGGATCTATCGAATTTCAAATACTAAGTTTCACTAATAAGATACAAAGACTTACCTCACATTTGGAATTGCATAGAAAAGACTATTTATCTCAGAGGGGTTTACGAAAAATTCTAGGAAAACGACAACGACTGCTATCTTATTTTGCAAAGAAGAATAGAGTACGTTACAAAGAATTAATTAATCGGTTGGATATTCGGGAATCAAAAACTAAAAACTAGTTAATTTTTTTTTATTTAATTATTTGATTTATTAGATCTTGGATTTTGATGAACTTTTTTTTTCGTTTTCATTAATTCATGGAAAAATGAATCGAGGAAACCTCTATGAATGTACCAACTACAAGAAAAGATCTTATGATAGTCAACATGGGTCCCCACCACCCATCAATGCATGGTGTTCTTCGACTTATCCTTACTCTAGACGGTGAAAATGTTATTGATTGTGAGCCAATATTAGGTTATTTACACAGAGGAATGGAAAAAATTGCGGAAAACCGAACAATTATACAGTATTTGCCTTATGTAACACGTTGGGATTATTTAGCTACTATGTTCACAGAAGCAATAACAATAAATGGTCCAGAGCATTTAGGAAATATTCAGGTACCTAAAAGAGCTAGCTATATCAGAGTAATTATGTTGGAGTTGAGTCGTATAGCTTCTCATTTATTATGGCTTGGACCTTTTATGGCGGATATCGGTGCACAAACTCCGTTCTTCTATATTTTTAGAGAAAGAGAATTAATATATGATTTATTCGAAGCTGCCACTGGGATGAGAATGATGCATAATTATTTTCGTATTGGGGGGGTAGGGGCTGATTTACCTCACGGATGGATAGATAAATGTTTGGATTTTTGCGATTATTTTTTACAAAAAGTTGCTGAATATCAAAAACTTATTACGCGAAATCCTATTTTTTTAGAACGAGTTGAGGGAATAGGTATTGTTGCTGCAGAGGAAGCAATCAATTGGGGTTTATCAGGACCAATGCTACGAGCTTCTGGAATACAATGGGATCTCCGTAAGGTTGATCATTATGAGTCTTACGAAGAATTTGATTGGGAAGTCCAGTGGCAAAAGGAAGGAGATTCGCTGGCTCGTTATTTAGTCCGAATTGGTGAAATGACAGAATCCATAAAAATTATTCAACAGGCTTTGGAAGGAATTCCAGGGGGACCCTACGAAAATCTAGAAGTTAGATGTTTTGATAGCGAAAAGGGTCCAGAATGGAATGATTTTGAATATCGATTCATTAGTAAAAAAACTTCTCCTACTTTTGAATTGCCGAAACAAGAACTTTATGTAAGAGTCGAAGCTCCAAAGGGAGAATTGGGCATTTTTCTGATCGGGGATCAGAGCAGTTTTCCGTGGAGATGGAAAATTCGCCCACCGGGTTTTATCAATTTGCAAATTCTCCCTCAACTAGTTAAAAGAATGAAATTGGCTGATATTATGACAATACTAGGTAGTATAGATATCATTATGGGAGAAGTTGATCGTTGAAATGATAATTGATACACCGGAAGTCATTAATACGAGAGAAGTACAAGCTATCAACTCTTTTTCCAGATTAGACTCCATCAACGAGATCTATGAAATTATATGGATGCTTGTTCCTATTTTGACTCTTGTACTGGTAATCACACTAGGCATACTAGTAATTGTGTGGTTAGAAAGAGAAATATCTGCAGGAATACAACAACGTATTGGACCTGAATATGCCGGTCCTTTTGGAGTTCTTCAAGCGTTAGCCGATGGAACAAAATTACTTTTCAAAGAGAATCTTTTTCCCTCGAGGGGGGATACTCGGTTATTCAGTATCGGGCCATCTATAGCAGTCATATCAACTTTATTAAGCTATGCAGTAATTCCTTTTGGATATCATTTTGTTTTAGCTGATCTAAAAATTGGTGTTTTTTTATGGATTGCCATTTCAAGCATTGTTCCCATCGGCCTTCTTATGTCAGGTTATGGATCAAATAATAAATATTCTTTTGTAGGTGGTCTTCGAGCTACTGCTCAATCTATTAGTTATGAAATACCCTTAACTCTCTGTGTATTATCCATATCTCTACGTGTGATTCGTTGAAAGATAAACTTTTTTGTAAGAAAATTTAAGAACAGAAAAAGGCAAAATGAAATGAATTGATTATATTTCCTTTTTTTTGGTTCATGAACGAAATTGGATAGTTATATGAGTGAAATAAAACAGCTTGAACTTTTGGCGTAAAAAATGGAGACTCATTTCCTATGTACAAGAGTAAAGCAGAACTAAACTAAACATAATAAGACGAAAGCGGTTGCCCCAAGATTGGTTGATTATTCATCCTGGCTTGAAGCGGGCTCAAGATCAACTTTATTTTATTGAGTTTTCACTATCATTTATCTGTATTACCATAATGCTAACTAGCGAGTAATTGAGCAAAAATAAGTGGATGGTTAGGAACACCAAGATACACAAAGGATTGGTAATAGAGATTTTCAAAATTATAGAAAAAAGAATAGAAAGATATTTCGACAAAGATATTTCAACATAATAATATAAAAAGAATATTAATTGGGGCTTTTAATTCGTAGAAATGATCAGGCAGTACTCCCCATAACATAATTCCGATTCAGAGTATCCTCCCGCCCACTGATTAAAGAAATGACTATCAGGAACGAAATAATCCTTTGCTTTCTTTTTTTTTTTTTATTATTTTCATTTTTTTTTTTGACTCCTTCCCCTTTTTCAGAAAGAAGAATAGGAGCGAAACAAAGAATATAATACGTTTACAATAGAAAAAAGAGATCCTTTTTCCTTAACTAAGGAAATGTCTAATTCTTTTTCGTAATCAAAAAAGATAGGGTGAAATAGCTATTGCTATTTCTACAAGGAATATTTTATTGAATATTTTATTGAAGTATAAGTTATTACCCAAAAAAGAAAAATTTCAATTCTTAAAGGACGAGATCAATTCAGAAGTGCTTTTTTATTTTTAGTATTATAACAGATAGAATTGCATTGGTCGAATTAGGGAACGTTCGATCCATTTTTATCGTATTTATCTGCTAAATCCGATAAATATATGTATTAAAATAAATAATACGATCCGGTCCTTAGATTTATTTATGGCCTTAGAGGAGCCGTATGAGGTGAGAATCTCATGTACGGTTCTGTAATAGCGACCGGAACAGTGATGTTATCATCGACTATGATTATCTAACAGTTCAAGTACAGTTGATATAGTTGAGGCGCAATCAAAATACGGTTTGTGGGGATGGAACTTGTGGCGCCAACCTATAGGGTTTATCATTTTTTTAATTTCGTCCCTGGCAGAATGTGAAAGATTACCTTTTGATTTACCAGAAGCAGAAGAAGAATTAGTAGCAGGGTATCAAACCGAATATTCGGGTATCAAATTTGGTTTATTTTATATTGCTTCCTATCTAAACTTATTAGTTTCGTCATTATTTGTAACAGTTCTTTACTTTGGAGGTTGGAATATGTCTATTCCCGCCATTTCCCTTCCAGACTTTTTTGAAATAAATAACGTCGGTGGAGTCTTCAGGGTAACAATTGGTATCTTTATTACATTGGTTAAAACTTATTTGTTCTTGTTCATTTCGATCACAACAAGATGGACTTTGCCTCGACTAAGAATGGACCAATTATTAAATCTTGGTTGGAAATTTCTTTTACCTATTTCTCTCGGAAATTTATTATTAACAACTTCTTCCCAACTCCTTTCACTCTAAAGAAATGCTTTTCTATATTCTGTCTTGTCTCAAACAAAACAAGAGAAATAAATAAACATAAGAGTATTCATAGATATTCACTATATGTTCTCCCTAGTAACTGGGTTCATGAATTATGGACAACAAACCATACGAGCCGCTAGGTACATTGGCCAAAGTTTCATGATTACATTATCCCACATAAATCGTTTGCCCGTAACTATTCAATATCCTTATGAAAAATTAATCACATCTGAACGTTTTCGTGGTCGAATCCATTTTGAATTTGATAAATGCATTGCTTGTGAAGTATGTGTTCGCGTATGTCCTATTGATCTACCCCTTATTGATTGGAAATTGGAAACTGATATTCGAAAGAAGCGATTGCTTAATTATAGTATTGATTTTGGAATCTGTATATTTTGTGGTAACTGTGTTGAGTATTGCCCAACAAATTGTTTATCAATGACTGAAGAATATGAACTTTCCACTTATGATCGTCACGAATTGAATTATAATCAAATTGCTTTAGGGCGTTTACCAATGTCAATAATTGACGATTATACAATTCGAACAATTTTGAATTCATCTCATCAAAACAAAACGCGAAATCTCCTTTGATTAAAGATTAATTAAAGAACAATTTGCAATTCATAAACTAAGATTCCATTTTGACCGAAAAAGGGGGGAATGGTTTTTTCATTTTGTGTATTCAATAACTACAAAACTCAACCAGTTATTTGATTGGTTGGTGAAAACCGCAGCATGGCTTAATTTGGATTGAAAATCTAGTAATATACCCCGAGCTCTATCCATAGTTAGTTCAAAATTTCTATTTTTCATTTCTATTTATATAGAATAATTTCTAATCATTACCCTTTTTGAGAAAGAATAAGATAAGTTTAATAGTTGTACCTACAATAATTTCCAACCCTTAGGGTTTAATTCAATTATCACCCTATTCTAAAAAAATCTAAAAAAGGGCTTTTCCCGGTGAGGTCAATAAGGTCATGAAAAAACAATTTTATTTTTTATCTTTTATTTTACGTACAATGGATTTGCCTGGACCAATACATGATTTTCTTTTAGTTTTTCTGGGATTAGGTCTTATATTAGGAAGTCTAGGAGTGGTATTACTTACCAACCCAATTTATTCTGCCTTTTCGTTGGGATTGGTTCTCGTTTGTATATCCTTATTCTATATTTTATCAAATTCTCATTTTGTAGCTGCCGCGCAGCTACTTGTTTATGTGGGAGCTATAAATGTTTTAATTCTATTTGCTGTGATGTTCATGAATACTTCAGAATATTACAAAGATTTTAATATTTTGACCGTTGGGAATGGGTTTACTTCCTTAATTTGTACAAGTATTTTTGTTTCACTAATTACTATTATTCCAGATACGTCATGGTACGGGGTTATTTGGACTACAAGAAAAAACCAGATTATAGAGCAGGATTGGATAAGTAATAGTCAACAAATTGGAATTCATTTATCAACCGATTTTTTCCTTCCATTTGAATTCATTTCAATAATTCTTTTAGTTGCTTTGATAGGTGCTATTGCTGTGGCTCATCAATAATAAATCTTTGGAATTAGGAATTGAAATCCAAATTCAACTTGTTTGTTGCTCGATCTTATTACATTCATTTGACTTTAATTCTATTTGAATTTGAGGATTATTCATGTAGAGATTTGTTTATTCGATTTATTTCAATATGAATAAGAATTCAATATCAACATATTGGATTGACTAGAATAAGAATTTCATAAACCAAGTACACAAGAAATAAATAGATTGGTAATAAATCGAAATTGATAAGGAGTTGACCGATGATGCGGGAATATGTACTTGTTTTGAGTGTCTATTTATTTTCTATCGGTATTTATGGATTGATTACGAGTCGAAATATGGTTCGAGCTCTTATGTGTCTTGAACTTATACTGAATGCGGTTAATATAAATTTTGTAACATTTTCTGATTTTTTTGATAGTCGCCAATTAAAAGGAAATATTTTCTCAATTTTTATTATAGCTATCGCGGCCGCTGAAGCCGCTATTGGATTGGCTATTGTTTCGTCAATTTATCGTAATAGAAAATCAACTCGTATCAATCAATCCAATTTGTTGAATAAGTAGTATTAATCATATAAAATAGAATAGAAAATAGAAATTTCTAAATTTCTATATAAATACATCTATATAAATACATATAAATAATATTTATATATATAATATATATATAAATAGAACCTTTCTATTCATTCAAATTGAATTGGTAGAGTTGATACGGATACGGAACCAATCAGATCATGTTTGCGAAAAACGAATAAATTAAAAAAACGAATAAATTAAATTAAAGCATCTTGGTTATATCTCCCAAGTCGATCCGGAATTGAATAGCACAAGTCTGGTAAATCATTGATTCATCTGGTATTCACATATATGATTCATTGTAGAAATTTACTAGATCGAAAAAGTATAAAGTTAAAAAAAAATTCTAAATCCAATGTCACATTCAGTAAAGATTTATGATACATGTATAGGTTGTACTCAATGTGTCCGCGCCTGCCCCACAGATGTATTAGAAATGATACCCTGGGACGGGTGTAAGGCTAAGCAAATTGCCTCGGCTCCAAGAACAGAAGATTGTGTTGGCTGTAAGAGATGTGAATCCGCCTGTCCAACAGATTTTTTAAGTGTTCGAGTTTATTTATGGCATGAAACAACTAGAAGCATGGGTCTAGCTTATTGATACTTTCCAGAAAATACCACTTGAATACATTTGATTTTTTGTTTACCGACAAAAACCCTTAATCAAAAAAATTCTCTTTTTTTGATTAAGGGTTTTTCTGGTCCAAGTTATCTTGTTTTTACCATGAAGTCTTTTCCTTGGTTAACAATGTTTGTAGTTTTACCAATATCCGCAGGTTCCTTAATTTTTTTTCTCCCACATAGAGGAAATAAGGTAATTAGGTGGTATACTATTTTTATATGTATAGTAGAATTACTTTTAATGACTTATACATTCTCTTATTATTTTGAATTGGACGATCCATTAACCCAATTAATAGAAGATTATAAATGGATCCATTTTTTTGATTTTTACTGGAGATTGGGAATAGATGGACTTTCTCTCGGACCTATTTTACTGACAGGGTTTATCACTACTTTAGCTATTTTAGCGGCTCGGCCAGTTACTCGGGATTCCCGATTATTCCATTTTTTAATGTTAGCAATGTATAGTGGTCAAATAGGATTATTTTCTTCTCAAGATCTTTTACTTTTTTTCATCATGTGGGAATTAGAATTAATTCCCGTTTATCTGCTTGTAGCCATGTGGGGAGGAAAGAAACGTCTCTATTCAGCTACAAAGTTTATTTTGTATACTGCGGGAAGTTCGGTTTTTTTATTAATGGGGGCTTTAGGTATCGCTTTATACGGTACCAAGGAACCAACATTTAATTTTGAAACATTAGCCAATCAATCATATCCCATGGCTCTGGAAATAATATTCTATATTGGATTTCTTATTGCGTTTGCTGTCAAGTCACCGATTATACCCTTACATACATGGTTACCAGACACCCACGGAGAAGCACATTACAGTACTTGTATGCTTCTAGCTGGAATCTTATTAAAAATGGGAGCATACGGGTTGGTTCGAATCAATATGGAATTACTACCCCATGCTCATTCGATATTTTCGCCCTGGTTGATAATAGTGGGCGCAATACAAATAATCTATGCAGCTTTAACATCTCTTGGTCAGCGAAATTTAAAAAAAAGAATAGCCTATTCGTCTGTATCTCATATGGGTTTCATAATTATCGGAATTTGCTCTCTAAGCGAGATGGGACTCAATGGAGTCATTTTACAAATAATATCACATGGATTTATTGGCGCTGCACTTTTTTTCTTGGCGGGAACGAGTTATGATAGAATACGTCTTCTTTATCTTGACGAAATGGGCGGAATGGCTGCCCCAATGCCAAAAATATTCACGTTATTCAGTATCTTATCGCTAGCATCTCTTGCATTACCGGGCATGAGCGGTTTTTTTGCTGAATTGATAGTATTTTTTGGAATAATTACTGACCAAAAATATCTTTTAATGCCAAAAATACTAATTACTTTTGTACTGGCGGTTGGAATCGTCCTAACTCCTATTTATTTATTATCTATGTTACGCCAGATGTTCTATGGATACAAGCTGTTTAATGCCAAAAATTCTTATTTTTTTGATTCTGGACCACGAGAGTTATTTGTTTCGATCGCTATCCTTCTTCCTGTAATAGGTATTGGTATTTATCCGGATTGCGTTTTCTCATTATCAGTTGATAAGGTTGAGGCTATTCTATTTCCGTTTTTTTATAGGTAGTTTTTCGAAATAAAACAGAAAATGAAAAAGGAATCCTATTCTTTTCTTTTTTAAAAATGAAAACTTTAACAATAAAAAAAATCTCTTTTTTTTTTCTTTTCATTTAAATTTAAGTTAAAAAAAAATCAATTCTACACACCTTTATGCCTTTGCCCCCTTTTGAGAATTTTTTGAATCAAGTAATGTAGTGATTCAAAAAGTTCTCAAAGAATTACCTAAAACTTCTTGTATATGTTGTCCCCTTTGTATATGTTGTCCTATAGTTATATGCGACAGATCCCTTCATCAATTTGATGTTAATGTAAATGAACCATAACTATGTAGTCCAAGTCCTAATAGATTAACTCCAAAATAGCAGATCCAAATTATAAGAAAGCCCATAGAAGCAACAATTGCAGAATTTAAACCCTCATCAGAATTTTTATTTGTTCGAATATGGAAATAAATCACGAATATGGCCCAAGTAATAAAAGCCCAAGTTTCTTTTGGGTCCCAATTCCAATATGATCCCCAGGCTTCATTAGCCCAGACCGCTCCCGAAAGAATACCTATGGTCAAAAAAATGAACCCTATGCTAATAATACGATAACCCCACTGATCTAATTGTTGAATCAATTGAGACCTGTAATAATTTCTAGAAGAAAGAAAGGAAGTATTTTTAAAAACATTATTTTTTTTCGTCATGTATTGGCTCTTACCAAAGAAAAATGAACTAGATAATAAATTATTACTTTTAGCACTATCCAAAGTTCTTATAATTTTGTAAAATGTAATTACTAGAAGGGCTACTGATAATAATGATCCACATAAAAGAGCTGCATAGCCCAATACCATCATACTTACGTGCATCATTAACCACCGGGATTGGAGAGCAGGTACTAAGACTTCAGATCGATGCAGGTTAGTTAAAAAACCCGAAGTAGCAAACGCTTGGGTAAAAAAAATACTTGGGGCAATTATTATGTTTAAATAATTTTTTTTTTTTTTCAAATATGGAACCATATGAATAATTGCAAAACCCCATGAAAGAAAGATTAATGATTCATATAAGTCACTTAATGGTAAATGTCCCGAATAAATCCAACGAGTAACTAATAATCCTGTTATACAGAAAAAAGCAGTTCTCATGCCCTTTTTTGACGAAGCATAAAGTCCTACAAATTCGTCGACTAATAAGGCCATTAAATGAATTATAATTCCAATTGAAACAACCGAAAAAGAAATATGAGTTAATATGTGTTCTAAAGTCAAAAATATCATAAAAATCCTTAACAAATTAACAAAAGGGTAGGATTCTTTAATTATAGATTATACATAATTGAAATCATGAATTGAATTCATTATCATTATAGGGCGTATTGTATCCTCTTGAAAAGGAAATGAAAAGATAAGACATTATATTATGCCGCTACTCGGACTCGAACCGAGATGCTCTAGCACTGCTTCCTAAGAGCAGCGTGTCTACCGATTTCACCATAGCGGCTTGCTCAAAATCATAATAACCCATTTTGATTCAATCGTCGAGCTTTAATTTTAGTAGCGTAGCTCCAATATTTTTTTTATTTTTATTTCGAAAACATAAAAATTAATAAATCAAAGCATCAATTAAATAATTTATTTAAATGAAATAATTGATGCTTTGAGTATTTTCATAATAATCTTTATTATTATTTAATGTATCAATTTTGATTAACTTAACAATGTTGTTTTTTTGTAGTTTCGACTCTTATATTCTTATACAACGAAACTCTTGTAAATAATATAATTCTTATTGCAGTCTATGACTAGGGCTAAAAAAAAAAAATAGAATTTTTTTTTATGGATTACAATTTTAGATTCATGAAACTATTTTATTTAATAATCCTTAGTATTTCAGGGCTTAAAGAATTTGTGTTAAGATTTAATTTAACAATTTAATTAGGTATTGAGTTGGGCATATCATATAACAAAAAAATTTCTTGATTTTTTTTTTTAATATTGTCTAATTTTTAATATATATCTTGAGATCCATCTTCCAGTCCAAATATATAGTGTAAAAAAAATCATTCAAAAATAACCTCTTATATACATATCTATCTAAACTAAATATGCAATATGCAAATTTTATTAATTGGATAGAAAGGGGAGTTTATTAGTTATTTAAAATAATATTTTTAAGGAGGGTGACTTAAAAATTAATAATTTTTGTTTTTAATTTTTAACGACTAGTTTTTTTTTATTAATGATTTTAGATCGGCTCTTTTTTATTCATCTATTCAAAAACTTATTAAAAACTTATTAATATTTCGTATTAGTGTGACAAAGGGCTGGATGGGGAAAATAGGAATCCCCATCCCGGAAATGAGAAAATTTGCTAAAAATCAAAAAGACGAACTTTGTGTCTTCTTTTTTTTTTTTGCAAACAAAAAAAAAGTACCTTTTTTAGAATTCAATATCCAAATTAGATTCCACATATCCATAGGATAAGGGGGGAAAGGGGTCAATGTTGTATTGATTATCTCAATAAAGGCTGGAAATTATATAAAATTATATAGAAATAATATAATTCAATTTCTATTTATTCTATTTATTTTCTATTCTTTAGAATTATATATTTATATATTTTCTATTCAAAGTATATGTATATCATATTCTGTATATATTGTATAGAATATTGTATAGAATATTCTATCGATGTATATATTCGTTATGTATATATTCGTATATATTTTTGATTTTAAATGCTAAATCCAATTTAAATGCTAAATAACATTTTTAAATGCTAAATAAAATTCAATCTTTTTCCGATGTCAAGCCGAGTTAGATTATTCCGATGTTTGATTTTTTATTTGTTGCACAAAAAAACTTTTTGAATTACCTGTAGAAAGAGATTTTGCTAACGAAAAAGCTTTCAACGCGGTCCAATATCCCTTTCTTTTCCAAATATTTTTTCGAATACGCTTTTTTGAAATAGAAGTACGTTTTTTTGGAACTGCCATTCAACATTAAAGAAATTATTTATTTTATTGTTAGAAGTGGATGTGAAAGACATATATTGTCATAGAGTGTTAAAAAAAAAATTGTTCTTTATTATCTAGCTATTTAGTCGTTAAATTCTATTTGCTTCCTACAAAGCCTAACCATTGCTTTTTATTAGTTCGTAGTTAGATTTCTTCTTTTTTTCGTCATACTGTATTTCTATATAGAATTTATATAGAATAAAATACATCAAAAACTTTAGTTTTTTATCCCCATGAAAATGTTTTTTTTTCTAGGAATTGGTTAAGCTCGAAGAGAGGGTCTCCCTAATTGAAATTCAATTTATTGAAGTTGAATTTTCAAATTCAAAATTATTAATCAATTTTTAAAAAATATATGATTTTCTAAAAACCATTTCATGTGAAAGATATTTTATTAATTCTCTTTTTCCTTTTTATTAATTATTTTTTTCCTTTTATCTTAGGTAAACAGAAAACGCCCAATATCATACATAGGATTTGTTATAAACAAAAGAGAAGACATTAAATCTGGGTCAAAATAAAATACAATCATTAATAATTCTGACTTGAAAAAAGTAATAAAAAAAAAGAATTCTTTTTTTTTATTACTTTTTTATTGAATGTTGAAGAATTTTGGAAAAAGAATTTTTTTTTATCATTTTTATAAAATTAAAATTAAGTATTACTTTTAATAGATAATAGAATTCTTTATGCTTTGTATATAAATTCTCTGGATATAAATTTTTTCAATCCACAGCAATAATCGAATTTTAGAGTAAATTTTCTTTTATTAGTGTCTTGTTTCATTAGTATCGTCGTATATTATTTGACCAATTCTAACTTCTTAATTTGAATATGTAAAGTATTTTGAAAAAAATTCAGAATAATTATGAAGAAAAATTTCTATTTAAGTTTTGAATATCATTATTATTAATTATTCTTTTTTTTTGGCAAATCCGTTGTTCAATAAAATTTAAAAATAACAAGAGATAAGAGCCGATGAATCAGAACCAAGAAAGAATTAATCATTAATTAAGTTATGGAACATATATATCAATATTCGTGGATCATACCCTTCGTTACACTTGCAGTTCCTATGTTAATAGGAGCGGGACTTCTACTTTTCTCGGCGGCAACAAAAAAACTTCGTCGTCGGTGGGCGGTTCCGAGTATTTTATTGTTAAGTATAGTGCTTATTTTTTCAGCCGATTTGTTTATTCAGCAAATAAATAGTAATTCTATTTATCAATATATATGGTCGTGGACCATCACTAATGATTTTTCTTTAGAATTCGGACACTTGATTGACCCATTGACTTCTATTTTGTTATTATTAATTACTACAGTTGGAATTATGGTTCTTATTTATAGTGATAATTATATGTCTCATGATCAAGGCTATTTGAGATTTTTTGCTTATATGAGTTTTTTCAATACTTCAATGTTGGGATTAGTTACTAGTTCTAATTTGATACAAATTTATATTTTTTGGGAATTGGTTGGAATGTGTTCTTATCTATTAATAGGTTTTTGGTTCACACGACCTATTGCATCGAATGCGTGTCAGAAAGCGTTTGTAACTAATCGTGTAGGAGATTTTGGGTTACTATTAGGAATTTTAGGCCTTTATTGGATAACAGGTAGTTTAGAATTTTGTGATTTGTTCGAAATATTCAATAACTTGACTTATAAGAGTGAGATTCATTTTTTGTTTGTTACTTTGTGTGCTTTCTTATTATTTTCGGGGGCAATTGCTAAATCGGCACAATTCCCCCTTCATGTATGGTTACCAGATGCTATGGAGGGACCTACTCCTATTTCAGCTCTGATACACGCCGCTACTATGGTAGCGGCTGGAGTTTTTCTTGTCGCTCGACTTTTTCCTCTTTTCGTAGCTATACCCTACATAATGAATCTAATAGCTTTAATAGGTATAATAACAGTCCTATTAGGAGCTACTTTGGCTCTTGCTCAAAAAGATATTAAGAGAGGTTTAGCCTATTCTACAATGTCTCAATTGGG